TTATTGAAGGAAAGAGATGGCAGGTCGGTCAATTGCATTAGGTAGGAGAAGCAGGACCTGTCTTAACCGCAAGTGCATTCGATTCCATCCTCAATCCCACCAATTCAAAAGTTTCCATCTCTTCTTTACTTTTAAGTGACAAGGGGGGTGACAAAGGGTATACTTTCTTCTCTCTATGTCGCCGTCTCATCAATGAGCGTAGATTAATTAATAGATAGTAGATATCGCTTTTTTTGTGCTTGTCAATCTTCAGGTATCGTTTTCTTTGATCACAGATCGACAGGTTTCTCCCCCTTTCGTCATAAGGCGTGGTCTGACTCTGAGAAAAACCATTCCTGTGTTTAGGTCCCTACTAAGCAGAATTCGTAAACTATGCAAACAAAGGCTATTTGAATACTTTTGAAAAAGTTTATAGCAATAAAAGAAAAATTCTCAACGCCCGCCCTTACGAGGTAGTGATGAGTTAAACTACTCGTGTTGGCATGGAAGTAAGCTCGGTAAACTGATTCCATTCTGCTACTAGGGTTCCAAACCTTCCCCTTAGCTCTATAAAGACCTTTTCAACTAAAAAAAAAGATGCTAAAGCTATTGATGTAGCCTCTTGTTGCTACCTACTAGAAAAATCCCTTCTATACTACTCAACAGAAGCAAAAATCCCATCAAGATAGATTGAATTGACGACCTATACTTAAACTAAAGGCACAAGGGAATCAAGAGTTCAAGAGCACAGAACAGAGGAAATGCACATGGGTCTCCTTGAAGAACGAAGTCTAAGATAAAGAAAGGCAGAGTGGGCGCACTTTTGCTCTGCTTGCTTCTACTTTTCATGTCAAGCGTACAAGTGTAGTTTAGTGGGATTGACTTCTAAAGACAGGAATCCTTTTGAATCTCCCCTGTATAAGTCGACGTCTTAACCTGACTTCCTGAGCTCAGTTGATTGTTGAAGCAGTAGCTCTGGATCGAGAGCTGGATGCTTACCTTATTATTATGAAAAGGAGAAGGGCTTTTTTTTATAGAGAGAGAGATGAGCCAGGGGGGTTTGCTGGCTAACTCGTGCAATCAACGACAAATTCCTTAGTAAGCTAGCTTTGTAAGCAAGCCCGGTTCTCCGGGCTTTCTCCCTTCTCGACCAGACGAAGGAGATATGAATTCCATTCAGGCGGGTAAGGGCTTGACCGTGTTTTTTCTCGGGTCGTAGGCGAAAACTGGAGAGTTCATCATTCAGTGGTGGGCTGTTCATAGAAAAGAAGGCGTCGCCCAACGAGTGGCAGATCTGGATAGAGTCTCGCTCATAGAAGAAGAGTACGCGCGCTACGGCTTAGGCAGTTGATCGGATCAGATAGCCCTTCGGGCAACCAACCAAACCCGGCACATCCAATCCCATTCCGATCAACAACTTGGAGGTATGGCTGAGTGGCTTAAGGCATTGGTTTGCTAAATCGACATACAAGAAGATTGTATCATGGGTTCGAATCCCATTGCCTCCGGCACGGAAATGAAAGGGGCGGGCGAAATTACGTGAGAGAAAGAACCTCTTGGTGGAGTCCAGTCCCCCGAATAGCACTCCTTAGTGACTAGGAGCAGAGAGCCCGTTGCGCCTTGTTTTTATTTAACCGGCCTATCTTCTTTCTAGTTGCAAGCTCCCTCCGGCCGTCCAGTCCCTGGACGTCTCTCGGTTCTTGAGCATGTTGGGGGATTAGGCGGCAGTTGAAAGAGCTGCTCGAAAGCTTGACGAACAAGCGAAAAAGCCTATATATTCTTATTAGTCAAGGGCTTTTCCCTTACTAGTAAAGTGGTAAGGTAGGGCGCTATTCGATGAAGAAAACATACTTTAGGAAAGTGGTTCAGGTAGCTCAGCTGGTTAGAGCAAAGGACTGAAAATCCTTGTGTCAGTGGTTCGAATCCACTTCTAAGCGGGCGAAGGGTCCAAAGGACACGTAGCCGGGAGCAAGCCGGATTTTTAAATTCAAGTGAAAGAGTCAAAAAAATGTGAGCGCTCCTCCACTATACGGCTTTTTGGCGTCCTTGTCTTGCTGGAGGCATATTTTCTAAAAAAAGCGGTTGATTACTCGGATTGGTTCTCGCATCCCTGTGCCCAAAAGGATGGGCGAGTTCGGTTTGAGTCTTCATCGATCGGGTGGATCTATATGCTCCGGGGTGGTGAGACGAGGTGTAGCGCAGTCTGGTCAGCGCATCTGTTTTGGGTACAGAGGGCCATAGGTTCGAATCCTGTCACCTTGATGTGGGGCCGGAGTCAGCCTCAAACGTAAGTAACTTAGTGCAGTGCAACCTTTCTTGGAAATGAAAATGGAAAAATCGCGCTTACTTTACTATGTTATTCCGATCACACAAGCCCTTTTTTAAGATTTTCCGACGATGGTCTATTCCTTTCCTATTCCTAGCCACTATCGTTTTCTTTTTTCATCTTCTTTGTCTACAGGTTGGCCTTCTTTGATTGCCAAACAGTATGCAGGATCCTCTTTCACTTCGATCTCTATTGGCCGGATATTAATACCTTCTACTAATCATGGAAGCTAGTGTGGCCAATGCGTTAGCATGATCTACGACCAGCCTTGCAATTCTGCATGTTGAACTTCTTCAGCAGATTATTGGCATATTTCTCTTGAGAGATGAAAATGCCAGAGGTAGCACTGCTACCATCCCTAGGAAGTAATTCATCAACCCAAAATCTGAAAGCTGCTCATCATATCTTTCAAGATGAAATAGAGGTTTTTATGCCTGTGACAATAAGATCATCCACATAGAGTTCGAGAATGAGAATCTCAGATGTGGATTGGCATTTCATATACAATGTTGGCTCACTGCAGCTCCGCCTGAAACCTTGACTTATAAAATAAGAATAAACCTTGCTGTACCAAGCTGTTGGAGCGGCCATAAAGAAAGAGCCTTTTTCAGCTTGAGGACTTTCTTTTCTTGTCTTTTCACAATGAATCCAGGGGGTTGCTTTATCTTCTTGAAGATGACCATTGTTGAAGGCAGATTTGATTTGACATCAAGTTGATACACCTTCCATCCTTTTTGAGCAGCCAATGCTAAGATAGCTCTAACTCTTTCTTGTCTTGAAACTGGTGCAAAGGTCTCATTATCATCGACTCAATACTGCTGTGTGTACCCCTTCACCACCAATCTAGCTTTGTATTTTTGGATAGAACCATCAGGGTTTCATTTTATTTTGAAACCCATTTAACCCCAATGGCATCTTTGTGAGCAGGTTTTTCCACTAACTCTCATGTATTATTATTCTAAATCATTCTTATTTCTTCCTGAATACCATTTTATCCACTCCTCTGAATTCCATCCACCTTCGCTCCCGTCTTTGTGTGTTTATTGGGGATGGGCCAAATTACAAAGGTTATCTCCTTGTCTTGATTTACAGTCGTGAACGGGTCTATACCAGTCGACATGTCATTTTTGAATGATGAGTCCTTACCTTATTCTAGTGTATTTTCTTTTACTTCCAATTCTTCCTCATCAAATGAGACAAAAATTTCACCCATAGTCCTGATGAATTCTCCTCCACAGTTCACGTCTCAAATTTCTTTTCCATACCGCACACCACCTGGCTCCTCACCTACTTGTAGTGATCTTCCTCCTGCTTCTATTACATCTATAGCCACCACTTCTTCTTTGACTAATACAAGTGCACCACTTCACTCGTCCTTTTCCATGTCAGACTCCACTATTTCTTCTTCCCATGAGGTTTTTCACCCTAATGACTCTCCTGCCAGAAGGGGAGGGATAAGATTAAGAAAAGTCTGGTTGCTGCTCGAGTCGGGTACCGGGGCTTGACAATTTGAATAAAGGCAGATTGGTTGGAATACATGGAAAAAGTCTTTCATGGTATTGGCAACTCCACTTGGAGAGCTAGAAGGCAAGGCAGGAACTAGATCCCAAACGTGCTACTCTTTTCTTTCGCTTCTTTGCTTGCTGGCTTTCCAGTCCGTCCTGGAATGAATGGAATGACTTCCCGAAGCTGATTTATATAGGCAGGTGAAGCCCTTTCATTTCATGCTTAGAGGAATGGGTTATGTTATGTCAATGTTGTTGGCTTTCGTGAGTGAAGGTGAAGATTGGCCAAGCGGTGTATTTAATAAAGACTAAGACGAGACCAAGTGCGGATACCGGGCAAATGCCCGATGAGGTTCTTTCTCTTTCTACTGGTGGCATCAGGAGGATATAGACATTATTTGATTTGAAATTGTTGTGCGTTTGAAGGCCTCTTTGTCGCTGTCTGTGGGGCCCCTCTACCAGAAGTTGATCAAGCGCTTTCTCTTTACAAAGATGCTCAACAAATCATTTTTCACTATTTCATTAAGCAGGTATGCTGACGAGCTTGAGGAATGGGAATAGTGTGGTTGTGCTTACGAGAATGTAAAGAAAGATACAGTCATCCGGAGACACTCAACGCTGGCTTAAGACCAGCGTGAGTTTTGCAATTGGAATACAGAGGGGCTTCAACAAATGAAAGGGTTTACTATCGTAATTGGTTGACTTGATCCAATGTGACCTCCTTTCAAGGCTAGATCAAGGACATCTCCATACTCTTCTTTGGCTCCAGAATCTGCGACTGGTTCCATGGATGCATTGGATTCAAGGGATCGCTATATAAATTTAGCAACTACTTTAATAGAGGCAGCCTCAAGTGCTTGAGAATTCTAGTTGGAAGATCCCTAGGATCCACCGATATTGAAAGAGAGGGGGCACTAGGGGTTGCATTCTGAGCTTATCAGGATCTCTAGTAAGCGATACAATCTCAATCATTTCCAGTCGATGAGGAGCGTAGCAGCTCAACCAAAGGGAGACCCATTTTATTCTATCTTCCATGTCGGATCGGCCGTTGAATTAGTTTAGTAAGGAAATCCGCTACGCCCCTTAAGATCCATAGCCAAGATAGGGTTGGGAATAGGCCAAGGTAGTTCTATCTCTTCGATGGGGTTTCCTCTTCTCGTTGGGACTTGTGCCACGATTGGCTGATTCCATTAACTGCTTTTGTGGCTAGCATTCACTGAGATCAAGGTGAGATGCCCTCCTTCTTGGGGTTGTTGGTGGACCAGGTGCCTCTTACCCTTGGTTTGAACCCGCTTTTATGCTCCGGTTATACTTTAGTACAACGCCGGGTTGCCCTTTTTCCACTCTAAGCATACCAGGTATTTTTTCAGATTAAGCATTACCTTACTTCTAGAACCCCTCTTATCTAATATTGGTTGATATTCGTAACGTTTTTCAACCGTTACTTGTACTAGCTTGGCTACGCGACCTATTAACTGAAGCATGGCATATTGATCTATTCTTTCTTTCTTAAGGAGGCTACTAGGCTTACACTACTATAACGTAGTTATTTTAGAAGCCACCTCTTTGATTTCAATTTCTTTTTCTTTTTATCGTAAAAAACTTATTCTTGGTACTAATGGAACCGGGCGATTCGCCTTACTATATTGAATGAGATTTCTCTATTTCACCTTCCTTGCTCACAAAACCCAATCCACGAGAAAGTTCTCAAAGCAGCTGAGATCATCATGAGTAGCATCGCTCTCTCTCTCCTTCGTTCATGTCTTTTTTTTGATATGGCATGGCGAGAAGTTGCCAAAGAAGGTCTTAGCAAGACTAAGTTTTACAGAGCTCTTTTTCTTTCCGACGTAACTATCACCTGCCAAGGTGCCCAGCTAAAGCCAAAGATCAATTCAATATCACCGGAGTCGTGAACAGAGAAAGCCTCGTCTACCGCTCCTGGGTCATACCCTAATCGAGAGCTAGCTAGAAAGAAAAGACATTATCGCTATCAACTCTCGCTCTCGACTCTATAACTAGCTAACTCGACTCGAATACACGCTTCCTCGACACGGAACGGAGAGGAAAGCAAGCAACTCTAAGACTAGAAATCTCATAAGAGAAGAAGAAATGATGGTTTACTGTCTTCATTCAAGTCAGATAGTTGATCGAGAAAGCACTTTCAAAGAAGCAAGGGACGAGAGGGTATCAAAGAGAAAACCACTGTTTAGAAAGATAGCAGCCAGTTCAACTAAAGAGCTCATTATCTCTATCCCACTTCGAACTCCAAGTGTGTTGCGCAGTGGAATTTTCATTTCACCAGAAAGGGATTCGGATCAAGAGAGTAAAGTGACTTCGGGGCTTGGCTAGACTGCTTTCATTTCACAGGCTAAAAGGTAGAGGTGAACACCCGGAATCAAGTACGCGTTCCAGCCTGAAGAAAGCTATACGCCTTCTATTAATTAAACTCGGCCTTCTGGTTCATGAGCATAAAGCTGCTTTTCACATCCTCCAGCAGCTAACAGTCTCCTATGTCATTTCGTGAATTTTATCAATCCATACAAGAAATTCAAATAGTATTTTATTATATGGCCTAGAAAGGGGGTGAACCGACCTTTCTTTTTGCTCGGCCAAAGACCCCCCTGGACTGTGCATTCGACTCAAGAGAAGAGAATCTTTCAGGTTTTTGCCTACATGGGCTTCTTCAACAATAGTTGATTCTATCCGTAAAAAAAGAAAGAAGCAGTTATGCCATTCGCCACCTTCGCCCTAGTACTGGGTTTTTAATGGGTATTTTAGCTGATCACTACGCCAAGTTATTATTCTTTACTCTATTGGCTGGCTCGCGGAACTACTTGAGCAGTGGAGCCACTCCATTTGATTACTAGTTATTTATGTTGCCCGTCTTTAATGCATACTGATTGAGTTTAGCCCCGGCGGGATTTCTCGACTCAAAAAAAAGAGCCATCACAGCTTATGAAAGAGCAGCTTGGAAAGAGACAGATGTAAAGTGTTTCAAACTCCCCTTCCCCATCCTTTGACCCTGCTTACTGGCTTGAATCCAGGGTAAGAAAAATTTCCTTTCAAGTAAAGGCTTGAAAAAAAAGCTTTCATTCAATACTCCAGCTTTCGATACTTCTTATTCCTTCCCGCCCGCCCCTTGCCGAGGGGACGTACGTTCTACTTCCTTCTGGGGCTCCGAGTGGTTAAGGGTGTTAACCGGCTTATCTCCTTTCAGTCGAGCCTCTCCTCGATTCATTTTAGTAAATAGCGGAACCAATGGAAACCACCTTGATGAGAGATTGCCCATCCAATGTCTTTGCGTGTTCTGTAAACAGATAGGGTCTTTCCGGACGTTTTCGAATATGAGGCGCTGTAAAGCCCTCTCCTTCGGCTTGCCTACTGAGGGAAAGGGACTTGCACTCGCTAATGCTGCCTTGAAGCTAAAGAGGGGCGGAGCGAATACAGAGTGAGCGGCCTAAAGAGAGGTTTCACTCTCAGTCCATCTTCCGGCTCCGAAAGAACCAAGGTTTCCTTTGCTTTGGTCGAGCTGAGCCGGAGGTAACTGTGGCCGATCTAGCAAGATTGACTCTATTACAAGGTGAATCAGTGGAGCTGGCTCTGCTTGTTGATCATTTGTCTCCGGCTAAGTAGGTGAGTGATCTGGCACGGAAGGCTTTCGGGGGCCTTTAGATCTTGAGGCCACACCTCCGTAATAGTTCCTCGCGAGCATAAATGAAGATCAAGATCCCTTATTCGGAAATTGACTTCGCTTTGTATCACAAAGGCCATAATATCTTTATTTCTATACGACCAAAGCCAGCCTGGTAGACTACGAAATCCATGTACCATATTTTGTTAATCGTTCTGAAGAGTTTGTGTGAGCCGAGTGGCACATCACTACGGGAAAAGAAAGGGGCTCCATCGAGCTCTTTGGAGAGCGCCCCGGAATAACAACAACTCTATTATTGTACTGTACTGCAATTGATGCGCTTTGCCAGGGTGCGAAATCCCATTCCTTCTTTTAGCAGCAAAGATAGAAGCAGGAACTCCTTCTTTTATTCTCCCTGATGGAGCCCGGTCTATACTGATCCTATATAATAAGACACTTTTGCGATAGAATACAAAGAAAGTTTTCTTTTTCTTACTCTTCCTTTCCGGCTTCTCCCCTTACTGCTACCTCCTATCAGGGTTCATTCCTAACTCAGCACTATACTTTAACAGTAGAGCTTTACTAAAGCTATCTTCTTTTCTAGTAAAGCATAATCTGCTTACCTGCATGCAATCCACTTTGCTGACTCGCTGCTAACACTAGATGCTTAGCTATTAATACTCGCTTTCAATGAGCTTGCTATCAGCTAAGTAAGCTCCCCCTCTCACTACGTTCCTGTTCTAGGATTGCTAGATCTTCTCACCGTCTGATTCATACCTAAAGAAAGATCTCACTTCTGTTTACTCAGACTCCTCTTTCTTATCGAAGACTCTGGCAGCTGGAACTCATCGGCAGCGACTCTTACCACTGCAACCTAGGCACTCAGGCCTTGGAGCTGATCTGTCAGTCCATCATTACCCCAAACCTCCACTTTGAAGTGAAGCGATTTCGTTCATTCCCGAGTCGATAATAGCCAGAGGATGAAACCATATCCCTGTAATGGCACATCAGCTTACCGATTCCAACATAAGCATTCATTCAAGAGTAAGCCCCTTCTATCTCGCGCATATCACGCTGATGAGAAGAAAAGTGTCCATAACATTCACTCGCTGGGAAGACATTTCCCTTCGAAAAGAAAGAAGGCAGGGCTTAGGCTTTCACCGCGAAGGAAGGTATTTATTTAAGACCCTACTACTATTCAATAGAGCAGAATTTTCTCATCCCAAAGGAAAGATGAATGGGAAGAGGTCTGCAAAGAGGTTCCACTTCGCATCCTAAGGGAAGCCCTTCCTTATTTCGATGAAAGCAATAGATTCGCAGACGACGGAGACTCTCGCTTTTCCTAGTAAATAGGCCACGTAGCTGGCTGGATTCGAAGATAGAGCCCCCTGCCATGATCCGCTGAAAGTGAAGGTCTGTCCGGTTAAGAAAACCACCCAAAGGATCCCGTTGAAGCATCGTCTTCAGAGTCCCTATCATCCCTCTCTCTCGCTCTCTCTTCGGCAAAGCAGCTTCAGTCCGCTCTTCTCTCTAGCGAGAGGGCATCTCTCTCTGTCAGGTGATTTCCTCATGAAATAGCTGTAAGGGCGAATCCATATCTCCTGAGGCGTGGCTCTCTTTATCTTTAGTGACTCAAGCCGAAAGTTCTTCCAGTTTGAAGCTCGTCAAGTAACTCATGACGTACTTCTTTAAGAAGAAAAGGATCTTTCATTCAGAGGAATTTCATATGTTAGAAGCTAACAAATAAGATAGAGGACGAGAAGATAGACGAAGAATGTTGTCGCGCGAGTGGTTATATTCGCAGTTCAGAAGCATTTTTTGGTAAAAGAGATCCCTGGTCTATGATGAAATCTCATGTGAATTCCCTTTGGTTCTGTTGGCGGCTGATAATCTCAGGACAAAAAGAATATGATTCTTGGAAGACGAGCACTCTTTTGTCGAAAGAAGGGATTTCCCTAGCGGACCCACCTCTTATGAGCTAATTTCCATGTTGGTAGAGTCGTTAGAAGACTTCAAGTCAAGAATTGCAGACTGGCCTAATTCGCGCATAATATAGTAGTAAACATTGTATGATGCAGCAACAAAGGCCACTTGAGAGCTTGAATCGTAAGCGCCATGAAGGTGTTGAAGGCGCTGTTCTTGGTATAGCAGTTTAGCTCGAAGTTCATCAAAGGTTAACGACGAATTATTGTTGGTGACCGTCCTGATAAAGGATTCATATTCTTCAGGGAGTCCTGCCAGTGCATAGATCACCATGTCTTTAGAAGAAAGGGGAGAGTTTATGGCTTCTAGGGAATCCGCAATGGACCGAAGATACGTTGGGATCTCTTTTGTAAGAGTTGCATTGATCCATGATAGGAGGCTTTGGTCTGTCCGAACCCAAGCCGAATATGCAGGGTTTTGTATGGCGTTGCCATTGGCATAACAAATAAACTGAGGAGGACTGGGAAACGTTCCGTCGACAAAGCCCAGAAAATCATTTCTATAATGTAGGAATTTTGATTTCCAAAGAAGATAATTGGTAGAGTCAAGTTTAAGGGAAACAAGATGGGTTATGTTTGGTGTAACTACCATAGGATTGGGGGTCTCTTCCTGTCCTGAAGAAGCAGCGATGAGGGATTGATGAAGGAGAAGCCATAGTGTTGTCAAAGCAGCTTGGAATACTACAATCAGAGGCTCCATAGCTTTCCGTTTCTATCTATCATAAGCGGAAAGCGACCAAAAAATCCCTCAAAGTGTGGAACAAGGCTAACTTCGGTAAGAAGATGTTCGATGCAAGTGCTGTGGAATGGAGATAAAAGATAGGACAGAGAAGGGGAAAGAGTGAAGTTCTGGTCTTTCTACTAGGTCCTCCTTTCGAGCCTTCAGATCAACTCGTTGGGGAACGAATGTTCTGGTTCTATTCGAGTCCTCTACCGCTGGCTTTGCCTCGAAGCCGGTGGAAGGTTCAAAGCAAGAAACTCAGCCTTCAACACCTTCTCCATCTGCTGGTCTAAAACACCCCGAGAGGCAGATACCTGTAATCAAGTCTTTCTGTTGCCACCAATCTATCTGTCTATTCCATTTAGCTAACCGGCTCATAAGCAGAAAACCTAAAAAAAGAAGAACCAATTCTTTCACATCCAAGCCAATAGCAGCTCGCCGGATCTCCCTCTCCTTCTTATGCTTCTTTCGTTTCGCTGCTACGCCCTCTAAATGAATTTCTTCTTTCTGGAGGAACTGCGACTCGAAAGAAAAAGGGTAGTACTCTTGATGCCAATGTGGAGCCCGAACCGGTGGCCCCATGCCAGGAAGACGGAATTTTACCTAGGTAGGCACTCAAGAAGGCATCTATCCTCCAATCATTCCTGCCGATATGAAAGGTTTTTCCAAGGCACTGGACCTCAAACGACTAGAATAGCATCACCTACGTAGAGGTACTTTAAAAGTCTAAGTGTATAGATGAACTAGAAGGGGAAGGCCAAGTCTTACCAAGTTCTAAATAGGCAGAGTCGTAGTACATGGGGAAATCGGTCCTAGAGAATTGAATTGTTTTCCATGATAGGTATAGAAGATGTAGTTCGACTAAAGTCAAAGATCACAGAGGTACGAAGCCTAATGACAGAACAACCAAGCGCCTAATGGCACAGTAGAATATTTTTTAAACAAAGAAGGTGGATAGGCTAGATTTGAAGAAGGAAAAGGTGTAGCATCCAAAGTGTGCGGGGAAAGAAAGAGCTTAGGTTGTATAGGAAAAGGTCCAATGGAAGAGTCCCAGAAGAAGGTTAATTAGACGGAGGATACGGGCCGCAATCGAGGCGGATCTATTTTCCCATATTCTAAAGCTGGAGGAACGGCTTATCGAGGGCGCGAACCCCGCATCGAAGAGGTGAGGTTGTGGCTTAGCCCGGAAGCAAGACGCAGAAGCGCTCCAGGAACGTAGGCCCGGGAGAATACTTCCTTTCTCCATAGGAATGGGTGCACTCTGAATTGGTAGGTGTCATTTTTAAATAATGGCTTTGTGATCCGCGAGTATAGGTTGAACTTATGTCAGGGATATTGGGACAAAGGGGCACTCAGAAAGTGTTAAACACTATATTTCATTTATTAACGATCACCTCTCGGGTGCGGTAGAGTGGACGATTAGCGAGGACTGGAAAAGAGCTAGAGTCGGCTAGCATTCTTTGAATTTCACTTTCTATTTAAGCACAAGCTTCCGTCTTGTTGGTTCGCATCGGGTAAATGGCTTACTGTTCGGTCAACATTTCATGATTCGTAACGTAACAGCCGGCCGGGACTGAACTAATTTACGAGAGAAGGTTCAATGGACCTAGGGTAGTGCTTCGTATGGTATGTATGAGATGGGGGATCTTCAACAAGGTATTCGCCCTATGACCTTTCTTTATTCTTTATTGCCCCCACCTGTTTCCTTGACTCGGTCCGGGTTATCTAGGATTATTCCCCGTTTTCATCGATTATGAATTATAAAACGCGATGATCGGGCTGATATCTTGGTGAAGTTGTATCTTAGCTTCTTTTCGATTTATACAATTATCGAAATAGGAAAGAGGTTAAGTAAGAACACATTCAAGACTATTCAAAGTAAAAGTCCTGTGGCTGACATATCCTCTATTCGTTTGTATGTGAGGTTAAGACCTCATTTCCTACCCTTATACAGAGGTATATCCCGGATATCCGCAACATTCCTCTTTCTCAAGGAATGAAGTGGATACCGTCCTGGAATACTCTGCCTACCTATTGGTGTGGTGCTTTACACAACAATGTTATGCTAGGCTCGATGATTCTATTAAGTGGAAGGCCATTAAGAGGAAATCCCCTTTTGTGGTCTTTCCTATGGAATTAGCGGGTTTTCGTGATTTAGTTGAATTTCTAAATAGCAGGGGTGAGCAGTGGTCACAGGGGATATTGTTTCCTGAAAGGACACGATACCCTTTATTACCGTAATAATAAAATCTTCTCAGGAATCAACCTAGACTTCTTTGAGTCTAGGATTGGTCCTTACCTTCCTCCATGGCATCCCGATTGGGGTATCATGATTACAGGTAAGTTAGGTCAGAAGATCGAGGGAGGAGGATCTTCGCTATAGGAAATTGGGTTAATCAGAGACTGCTTAGCCCGGTCCATGACTGGCTAGCGAATGTATTGAAGAAGATTCCCATGGATGGGACCTTTGATCAATTACGACCGTTTCTGAGGCTCAAGGGGAAGATCTGTTTGTTGCTATAGTTACGACTTAACTGCAGCCACAGATAGGTGGCCGCTGAGTTTTATGTTCGAACTATTCAACGCTCTATTCGACAGGTCGTTTGCTTCAGCAGTGGTTAATTCTGCATTAGCAACCAACCTATTCTTTATTCCCTTTTGATGGTTGAAAGGGAAGAACAGAGTAGTTAGGGCGCAAAATCGCTTAATTAGTTTTATTGCTGGGCAACCTCTCGGGTATCGCAGCTCCTGGCCTCTCTTTGCTCTCACTCATCACGCACTTGGTGGTGTGCGGAACAATGTTACCCAGGGAAATTGTTTACAGACTATGCCATTCTCGATGACAATATTGTCATTGCGGATGGTGCGGTAGCTGCGACCTATAAGGAGGCAATGTCTAAGTTAGAAGTCGGAATTTCAATCCCGAAATCTTTAGTTTCTAACACGGGTGCTGCGGAGTTCGCAAAGAGGTTCTTTGTGAAAGGTCTTGAAAAGGACCTATCGCATGTGTTGGCAAAAGCTGTACTCAATGCTTATCATCCATGGGGACGATTTGCAATCGCACATAGGTATCGGATCACAAGATTCGCTACCTTCTGCCGTCTTGGTGGTGCTGGGTATAAGAACTTATCTGGAGACCCCCATAAGAATAGGAATCATGATTCTATCTTATGGCGTCATTTGGAAGCGCCTGATTATTATTTATTTTATGGTTAAGTTAAGGTCGTCCTCTTAACCCTTATTTATATGGGTGGATTGCTGATTACCTTCGTAGGAAGTTAGCAGTGAAAGACAACTCTTTCTCTTTTCCTCCTCCAATTAAGGACGTTCTTCCAGTCCCTGAAGAAGCCTTATTGGAGATAGGGGAAAGAACACTCATTAGAGATTGGGTTAAAGATTACCTCCGCTACCTTCATTGGTATTGGACTGTGGGTCAAGATCCATGGGCGTCTATTGAAAATCTTCTTGAAGCGCCGGTATATCATCGGAGATGGTTTGTTTCTCAAAAATCAAAAAAGAAAGGAGTCCTATATCTTATATACAGTACTGATTGCTCACTTCCTCGATATGGGATCGAAAATCTTAAGTACTAAGATTTATTAGAGAGGTAGCGGGCTAGCTGTACAAGCAATTCGATCTCTTAAAGGGGGATGGGGTTTCCATCTACTTCTATAGAGGTAGAGGGCTGCTCAAAAGCAAGATTCTAGGCAGGCTTAAGTAGGGGTCTTGGTCTAGCCATTAGAGATAGAGACTAAGTTGAGCCAAGAAAAGCTTTTCTAAGAAACCAGTCTCATGTTTTGGATAATCAGTTGGTCTCAGGTAGCCTAATTCTCCTTTCGAACTACGAGATTCGGGTTGGAGTCTTCTACGGGGCATCTCTTCTTTATAGATGAGGAAGTCGATTCAGAACACGCAAGCAAAGGGCTGATGGAACCATGCAAACAGTGCTCATTAACTCACTAGCGTCCCAATCAAATCATTCCAAAATACTTCCCATTTCGGAACATGGTGAAAAAGACTGGCGTGTAGTCCGGAAAAAGCGCCTATGGAAGATCTAATATTTTCCTTCGTTGTTATTTACTTTTTCTTGAGAAAGCCTCTACCTTAGCATAAAAGCAAGAGGTTCTAACCCTGTCCACAAAAGGGTAAAATTGAATGAAATAGAAGCCCCTCAGAGGCACTCGAGGATACCATTCTGATAGGGCCTGTCCCGCCCATTTATTTAGCTTCACCATTGTTGCGCTTATTTTAGACAACCTGGGATTTTTTTTTGGTTTAATAAGAGCGGTCGATAGGCTTCCTGAGGATAGACCAACTGTTGATCCCACTCAGTTGAGTGAGTAGGCTTAAGGTGATAGAGGGAAAGCGGATGATTTATATCAGTTATAAGATAAGTCACTTGCTAGGCTTATAACATATTAGTTAGTATAAGCTTACACTTGTAAGGAGGCAGTTAGCTAATAGCAATCTCTAGTTCCTTCAGCTCTACTAAAGCATCTTTAGAAAAAAGATGGAAAAAAAGGAGGCGGTTGGCATTCATATCTCCATCGCCAGGTTTCGCCTTCTCAAACCATAATCATTGCCCCTCCCTCTCCGCATAAGGACCAACCCTGCTGCTGCACAATCAAAAGAATATACTTTAGGGATCACCTTTTTGAACTGATCCAATGCCTGCTTTGTTCCCAGGGTTTTTTATCCTTCTTAAAACCCTTTCTATCGTTTATTCAATAATCGATGAAATGAAGGACTTGCTCTTATTTATCAGTCTCAGACAGCCTATTCGTCCTCATGGATCTTCTTTGCTGACGAGCTCATCCCCTAGGCTCAATCATCAAACGCTCGCTTTCTTACCCGGAAGCAAACATTTCGACCAGGCACGTATCGAAGGATACGAATAAGCGGAGATGGCCTTTGCTTTTATAGCATTCATAGTAGCACATTTCCTAACATCATGAAATTACTTGACCGGATCATAATCATGAAAAGAGAGGGGAAGCCCCCTATTTATATGATCTTAGGGCAAGATGGGGAAAGTTCCCATCAACTGGTTGGATCACTTTTCTTTTTCATAGAAGTCAAAAAAGCTTTGTAGAGATTGGTCTACTATTATCGAGGATTTTAAGAAGGCAAGTTTGAAAGCATGATTTGTGAAGCTTGAACAAGCGCCTCTCTGGGGTATCTATAGAAAGCAGATTCTCCTCGCAAGGTGGTAAAAATGGCATGATGAGAACAAATGGTAGGAATGACCAGGAATTCGTCCTAAAGTATGTGTCATAGGCTGACCGCACGAGTAGATCTGGCAGGGTATGGTCCCTCGCCTCTATGCCCGTTTCCTTCATGGGATCGCCCGAGAGTCACTCCGGAAGTTAAGGCACACCGGTAAATAGCCAGGACAAGACGAATGAGGTCTACCGATCCTGCAGCTAAATAACATTAAAACTGGCATCTACAACAATGGCCAATCAATCAACACAGACAAGATTGACAAGAACAATTGGCTTTTAAAAGTCAAAACTAAAAGACTTACTTTTTAGGCCGATAAGAGTTGTTTGATTTTTTCTTTCTTTATCGGACAGGTGTATGCTGGAGAAGAATGAAGCCTCCCCTCTAAAGGAAGTCGATAGACTGACTGTCTTGCTTTTATTTCTTCTTGTAAGGAAACTCGGATGAAAGAATAAACAGAGGATGACTTCAGATTTGAGGCCTTACGAGGGTTTAGAGACTAAAGACGATAGCGGCATAGGCTATTTTTCTATTAAGGAAAAGTTCCTCTTCGAATAAGAAAGAGGATTGAGACGAGACTACGATCTCCGGTTGGACAAATTCGCCAAAGATAGGTAGCTCTGCTCTAGCTTACACTCCCAAGTCTACGATTCTGAAACCTTATTTAGGAGTGACAGAACCCGGTTTAAAAGGGGTCCTCTAGCCAGCCCTTTAAGATATAGAACTATAACTCAACAGAATTCTCCAGCCGTCCCGTTTTGGTAAAGGAATGTTACTCTGATTGGTAATGTTGGCGATGCCAAGCATGCTCAGGACGGATTTAGCGCTAAGAAAGTAGGAAGGGGTTTTCCAGCGATCTTGGGGCAGCCTTCCTGAAAGCATTTCCTAAATGCGAGAGGTTTGACAGATGATCGGCGGAATTGCATTCATTCATACGTACAGGAACTGGTTTAACAAAAGGGGTCGAGAACTACATAGATCTGATACTTTCTTCCTTTTTCACTGTTGTCATGTGGTGGTCCCTAATGAGATGAAGAAAGAACATCGTACTCTTCTTCGTCTTTTCGGCCCCCCTGATACTGATTGTGCTTTCCATGTTTGCCATATTATATATTCCGTATGTAAGGTCTTGGTCTTACTTAAGAAGTATAGTGAGTTTCATTGATTGCGTTTCTACGCTTTCAAAAAAGTCAGTTTTTTGGGATGTTCATGTCCTTCGCTGGCTCCGATACATTTACATAAAAAAATGATTTGTGGACCGACCGAACGGTCGGGCCTCCCATGTGGCGCACCCTCAGACCAATAGAAGGGGATTTCGAACTAAGCTAACGAAGGTGATTCGCTCCAAGCCGAAAGAAAGCGCTCAAGGGATTATGTCGAGATCAGGTTGTGACAGTGGAACAATCCATGCAGCAAATCTATTTGTGATGGTCAAATAAATAAATTCAAAAATTGGCTCCGATACAAGAGATCGGCCCCGAAGCAAGGTATGGTATGGTGGATGCCAGCAACTTTCACTTGTTAGGAGTAGGGGGGCTGAACAAAGAGCTCTTTGTATAGGTTGGGTTTTCTGGGCTTTGATGCTTACCTCATTATTATGAAAAGGGGAAGGTTTTCTAAAGGAGCTTTTCAGCCCTTTTGCTGGATTGTTGGTCCGCCCTATAGTATAGAATGAATAAGGAGAGGTTTATCGATGACCGAGCCACTCAACTACTACTCCTTACCTCACCCCCTTGTCACTTAAAGGGCGAAGTCGCGGAAGCGAGTCTAAAGGCCAAAGAGTCATCTTTGAAGCCACGAATTAGTCCTTACTCATAGTAGAGTGTAAGGCAGGTTTGGGTATAGCAGGACTTGAACCTGCGACCATTAGGTTAAAAGCCCAATGCTCTACCAACTGAGCTATACACCCCAAAAAAGATGTAGTAGGAAATAAGGATTGGTGCGGAAAAGAGGGTGGCCCACCCACCTTCTTCTCATCATATTAAAGGAGCGCGGCTCTGTATGAGGCTCGTACTACAGAGCAAGCGAAGAAAACGTAAGGGCGCGCGTTAGCACTCCTGCAAGAAAACGGCCTAGCTAACGCGCCCCTTTATTTATTAGGTTGGGTACTTGTTTCCACTCATTGAAGATTCT